ATGCAATTAAAACGATGATTATTTTCAACCAATCACAAGGACATTGGAACACTTTATTTAATTTTCGGTGCCTGAGCAGGCATGGTTGGTACAGCCATGAGAGTTATTATTCGAGCCGAACTAGCCCAACCTGGATCCTTACTTCAAGACGACCAAATCTACAAAGTTATAGTAACAGCACATGCCTTAGTAATGATATTTTTCATGGTTATGCCAATCATGATAGGAGGCTTTGGAAATTGACTTATCCCTCTTATGATAGGCGCACCAGATATGGCCTTTCCTCGAATGAAAAAAATGAGTTTTTGATTAATACCCCCTTCATTTATTTTACTACTTGCTTCTGCAAGAGTTGAAAGAGGAGCCGGCACAGGATGAACTATATACCCACCCCTATCAAGAAACATTGCTCATGCAGGGGGATCCGTAGACTTAGCTATATTTTCACTACACCTAGCCGGTGCCTCCTCTATTTTAGCCTCAATAAACTTTATAACCACAATAATAAAAATGCGAACTCCAGGAGTATCATTTGACCGCCTCCCATTATTTGTATGATCAATATTTATAACTACCTTTCTACTCCTTCTCTCTCTACCAATACTAGCAGGAGCAATTACAATGCTTCTAACAGACCGTAATATTAAAACAACATTCTTTGACCCAGCTGGGGGGGGGGATCCAATACTATTCCAACATTTATTCTGATTTTTTGGCCATCCTGAAGTATACATACTTATTCTCCCAGGATTTGGAATGATTTCACATATTATTGCTCATTACTCTGGAAAGCAAGAACCATTTGGCTACTTAGGAATGGTTTACGCCATGATAGCCATTGGAATACTAGGATTCTTAGTATGAGCCCATCATATGTTTACAGTAGGAATGGACGTAGACACTCGAGCATACTTTACTGCAGCAACAATGATTATTGCAGTTCCAACTGGTATAAAGGTATTCAGATGAATGGCTACCCTACAAGGGTCAAATCTACAATGAGAGACTCCACTACTTTGAGCTTTAGGTTTTGTGTTTCTATTCACATTAGGAGGTCTAACTGGAATTGTACTTGCCAACTCTTCAATCGATGTTATCCTTCACGACACATACTACGTAGTAGCACATTTTCACTATGTATTATCAATGGGAGCTGTCTTCGCCATCTTTGCCGGATTCTCTCACTGATTTCCACTTTTTACAGGTTACAAACTTCATCCACTATTAAGAAAGATACACTTCTTTATAATGTTTATCGGAGTAAACCTAACATTTTTCCCACAACATTTCCTAGGTTTAGCCGGAATGCCACGACGATACTCAGACTATCCAGACGCCTACACACTATGAAAAACAGTTTCCTCTATAGGATCTACAATCTCACTAATAGCAATGTTATTTTTTCTCTATCTAATTTGAGAAGCCTTCGCCTCTCAACGAGAAAGAATTACTCCAAGATTTTCAACAGCTTCCCTAGAATGACAATATTCATCGTTCCCTCCGTCCCATCATACCTTTGATGAAACTCCATCAACAATAATCATAATAAAGTAATTATCTACTCAAGAGTTAGTATAATTAAAACACTTGATTTCGACTCAAAAAATCTTGGTTTAACCCCAAGACTCTTAGAATTACTTTACTTATAACCACCTTATCAATGTTTTACCTTGGATTAATTGGTGTATTACTAAAACGTCTTCACTTCCTTTCAATACTTCTATGTTTAGAACTACTACTAATTTCATTATTTATAGGAATAGCTCTCTGAAAAATAAAACTACTAAATCTATACAAAACAACTTTTAACTTATTAATTTTAACGCTCTCCGCATGTGAAGCAAGATTAGGCCTATCACTAATGATAGCTCTATCACGTACACACTCCTCTGATTTAGTAGCAAAATTAAACCTCCTACAATACTAATATAATGGCAACTTGAGCACAATTTGGTCTACAAGATGCGTCCTCCCCATTAATGGAGGAACTAACTTACTTTCATGATTACACTTTAATAGTACTAACACTAATAACAATTTTAGTGTCCTACGGCCTAATCTCACTTATAATCTCTTCAAAAACCAATCGATTTTTCCTAGAAGGACAAGAACTAGAAACTATTTGAACTATTGTACCAGCAATAATTCTTATTTTTATTGCCCTACCATCCCTACAACTATTATACCTAATGGACGAAGTAAAAGACCCCTTTCTCACAATAAAGGCAATAGGTCACCAATGATACTGAAGATACGAATACACCGACTATAAAGACCTAGAATTTGACTCATATATGGTCCCAACAAAAGACATTTCCATTGGTAACCCACGCCTTCTTGAAGTAGATAATCGACTAATTTTACCAATACAAAACCCAATACGAATTCTAATATCATCAGCAGATGTACTACACTCATGGGCAGTACCCTCTCTTGGAATAAAGATGGATGCAGTCCCAGGACGACTAAACCAAACAACATTCTTTACCTCACGAACAGGCCTATTTTATGGTCAATGCTCTGAAATATGTGGAGCTAACCATAGCTTCATGCCCATAGTTATTGAAGCTGTACCATTTAACATCTTTGAAAACTGAGTAGCACAATACCTTAAAGAATAATCCTTAATTAGCTAATTCTTAAAGCCTTAAACTCTTAATTTAAAAGAAGGTAGTTAAACTCTACCATTAAGGAGTGCCACAATTAGACTTCATTTGATGAATAGTCAATTTTTTCCTAATATGAACAACCATTACTATTGCATTCATTATCTTAACTAATAAAATTTCTCCTACCAAAACAACAGAAAACAGTATAAAAATAATACTTAATAAAGAAACAACAAAATGACAATGATTTTAACAACAAGTATATTTAGCCAATTCTTTCCAGATACTATAATTTTAATCCCTATGAATATCTTTTCTATTTTTCTAGCTTTATCATGGCTACTATTTATTTATCCAACAAACTGGGCTCCTTCACGATTCCAATCAATTTGAAAAGGATTTATATCAAAAATACTAGAAATGCTCTTTCAAAAAACAAGAAATAAAACAGCCCCATGAGCTGGACTAATAGTTAGTATTTTTATTATAATTCTCTCAATAAAAATACTAGGATTATTCCCATACGCATTCACCTCCACAAGACATATCTCTCTCACATATAGTTTGGGGTTCCCTTTATGAATGGCCATAAAAATACTAGGCTTCTACTTAGCATTCAATAAACGACTAAGCCATTTAGTTCCTCAAGGAACTCCAAACTTTCTTATCCCATTAATGATATGAATAGAAACATTAAGTCTATTTGCTCAACCAATCGCCTTAGGGTTACGGCTAGCTGCAAATTTAACAGCTGGACACTTACTTATCTTCCTACTTTCAACTGCCATTTGACTACTATCTTCAAATCCATTAGTAAGTTTTCCAATATTTATCATATTCATTTTACTATTTATCCTAGAAATAGGAGTAGCTTGCATACAAGCTTATGTATTTACAGCTCTCGTACATTTCTACCTCCAACAGAATATTTAAATTATGGCTCATCAACACCCTTACCACCTAGTAGATCAAAGCCCATGACCTCTAACAGGAGCAATTAGTGCTCTAATGATGACTTCAGGCTTAGTTCTTTGATTTCATACTAAAAGAATCCTATTACTAATAGGAGGATTAATTCTACTTATAACTACTATGATAAAATGATGACGAGATATAGTACGAGAGGCTACATTCCAAGGTAGACACACTACAATAGTAGAAAAAGGCCTACGATACGGAATGATTTTATTTATTACATCCGAAGTATGTTTCTTTTTTGCTTTCTTCTGAGCCTTCTTTCATAGAAGACTAGCCCCATCAGTAGAAATAGGAGTTACCTGACCTCCAACCGGTATAAAACCACTAAACCCTTTCCTAGTACCACTACTAAAAACTGCTGTGCTCCTATCATCAGGAGTAACAATAACGTGAGCCCATCACAGGATCCTAACTGGAAACCAAACTAAAGCTATTCAAGCTCTCTTTCTTACTATAACCCTCGGAGCTTATTTTACATCACTACAAGCATGAGAATACATAGATGCCCCATTCACAATAGCTGACAGAATATACGGTTCAACATTCTTTGTAGCCACAGGATTTCATGGGCTCCATGTAATAATTGGGACAACTTTCCTCTCTATTTGCTTCTTACGACTTATTAAGTTTCATTTTTCAGCCCATCACCACTTTGGATTTGAAGCAGCCGCCTGATACTGACACTTTGTAGACGTAGTTTGACTCTTTCTATACGTCTGTATTTACTGATGAGGTTCCTAAAGAGAAGAGAGGAATCAAACCTCTGTCTAACGGTTTCAAGCCGCATACATTCCTATCTGCCACTTCTCCCTCTTATATATCAATAATGACATCAACCCTCCTTCTAATAATTCTAATAATAATAGTATCATCAATATTTGCACTAGCCGCACAAATCTTACCAAACCGCAAAAAAGACAAAGAAAAGAACTCTCCATATGAGTGTGGCTTTGACCCTCTAAAATCAGCTCGACTCCCATTCTCCTTCCGATTTTTCCTAATAGCTATCTTGTTCCTTTTATTCGACCTAGAAATAGCTTTATTATTCCCCCTACCCGCTGCCCTTTCAATAGCTTCCCCAAAATTTACAATAATAATATCTTCAATATTTATGACTATACTAGCCCTAGGGCTAGTATACGAATGAATTAAAGGAGGACTAGAATGAGCAGAATAACTTTTTATAATAATGATTATTCTAATTTCTACTACCTTAGGAATTGCCCTATCAACTTTCATCATACCAAATAAAAAGCTATGAAGAACCATCATAGCTCAAACTAGTTTACTCTCAATATTATCATTAATAACTATTAGCAACCACTGAGCCTCCTCATGACATAAACTATCACTAACTTTAGCCTCAGATTCAATATCAGCTCCGCTAATAATATTAAGATGCTGACTAGCACCTCTATCAATAATTGCAAGACAAAGCAACCTAAAAAACAACTCTAAATTAAACCAACGAACCTTTATAATATTAATAATAACAATAACCAGAGCTCTAATAATAACTTTTAGCTCACTAGAATTAATGCTATTCTATATAGCATTTGAAACAACCCTTATACCTACTCTAATATTAATAACACGATGGGGAATACAAATGGAGCGTTTTCAAGCAGGCTTATACTTCATATTTTATACTCTTTTTGGCTCATTACCCCTCCTTATTAGACTAATAGCACTATACCTCTCGAGCTCATCATTATCTATACCAAAAATAGAACTTATATGAACCTCTCCCTCAAATACAAATAGATTAACAATATGATGAGCTCTTTCTATAATAGCATTCCTAGTAAAGATGCCAATCTATGGTTTTCACCTATGACTACCAAAGGCTCACGTAGAAGCCCCAATAGCAGGATCAATGATACTTGCTGCAATCCTTCTAAAGTTAGGTGGATATGGGCTAATACGATTAATAAATTTATTCTCAACAATATCTTTACACTCAATTTCTACCATATTTATAATATTTTGCTCCTGAGGCGCACTAGTTACAAGAATAATATGCCTCCGACAAACAGACCTTAAGGCCTTAATAGCATACTCATCAGTCGGACACATGAGAATAGTAGCAAGAGGGATATTTACACAATCTAATTGAGGAACAAAAGGGGCAATAATACTAATGGTCGCCCATGGATTAGTGTCCTCTGCCCTATTCTCATTAGCTAAAACCACATATGAACGGAAAAAAACACGAACCCTAGCTATCACACGAGGCTTAAAACTAATACTACCACTAACAACCCTATGATGATTATTAATGTGTGCTGCAAATCTAGGACTCCCTCCATTCCCAAATCTAATAGGAGAAATAATGATATTGTCTTCTATAATAAGATGATCAGTCTGACTCTTCCCAATATTAGGACTTACAACCGTATTTGGAGCAATATATTCACTATTAATATTCCAACTTTCACAACAAAAAAGTCCAACAAAATTTTTATCTAAAATTCCACTCTACTTTACACGAGAACACCTACTCGCTCTACTACACATATTCCCCCTAATACTAATCATAGTAAATCCAACCTCCACCCTATTATGTTGACTAAAGAAGTTTAGAAAAACATCAGCCTGTGGCACTGAAAACGCCAGTTAAAACCTGGCCTTTCGTCCGAGACTAATAGGTTTACCTTAGTCCTGCTAAGTCTAAAGGTTTGCGGTTCAAATCCGTAAAAGTTTCGATGGTAATCAACCCATCAATTATTCTCACTTCAATAAAACTAAGAATTATAACTATTCTACTAATTAGCATTTTCTTCTTCTCAAAGTCCTACCTAACTAATACAAACCAAAATAAACCACAAAAAATAAAACATATAGGCATATCCTATAAATATCAACAAAAAAGGCTAATAAGATATAAAAAAGGGCCCTTTGCCATAAAAGTTATTAAGCTCTTAACTTTCCTATCTATAATATCCCTTATAATAACAACCCATCTAAAATTTCAAAATTTAAAAATAACATTTTCCGTCTGAATTAAAAAAACTGCCTCTAAAATTTCCCTAAAATTTAACTATGATCAATATTTCCTCCTTTTTATTCCTGTTGCATTATTTGTAACCTGATCTATAATGGAATTCTCATACTACTATATGAAAGAAGATCCTAAAAGAACATCATTTTATCGACTACTAACAATATTCCTCTTAAAAATGCTTCTTCTAACATGCTCTAACAACCTGTTTTTAATTTTCTTAGGTTGAGAAGGAGTAGGGTTTTTATCTTTCCTTCTTATAAGATGATGATCGACCCGAAAAGATGCAAAAAGCTCTGCCCTAGAAGCCGTAATTTATAATCGTATAGGAGACATAGGATTAATAACTTTTATGGCCCTAACAATATTAACATTTAACTCATGAAATTTAACAGAAATCTTATCTAAAAAATTCCAATCTACTCATTTATTACCTTTCGCCTTACTTGGACTAATACTAGCAGCGGCTGGTAAGTCTGCCCAATTTGGATTACACCCATGATTACCAGCCGCTATGGAAGGACCAACTCCAGTATCAGCTCTACTACACAGATCTACCATGGTAGTAGCTGGCGTATTCCTACTAGTTCGAACAAAAGATCTCATTATGCTTAAAACAACCTTCCAAACAATAACCTTACTCTTGGGAGGAACTACAGCATTATTTGCTGCTACAACAGCCATAGCTCAACACGATATAAAGAAGATTATAGCCTACTCAACAACAAGACAGCTAGGTTTAATGGTAACTTCCATAGGACTAGGCCAACCTTTATTAGCTTTCTTTCATATTTGTACTCACGCCTTTTTCAAGGCCAGATTATTTCTTTGTTCAGGTAGAATAATACACAGATTAAATGATGAACAAGACCTCCGAAAGATGAGTGGATTAAAAACTCTCCTCCCAATTACATCTGCCTCAATAACATTAGGCAGTTTAGCCCTAATTGGAACCCCTTTTCTAGCAGGATTCTACTCAAAGGACCTAATTCTAGAAGCAGCAAAAGCTAGATTTCTAAATACTCTCGGCTTATTACTAGGTATAATCGCTACTATGTTAACAGCAGCTTATAGATTACGAATAGTTAAATTCTGCTTTATCTCAAAACCATCAATAGCCTCCTTATCACCAATAAAAGAAGAAAAAACTAATCTTACTAAATCACTAATACGTCTCTCTTTAGGTACTATAATAAGAGGATGATTCTTTTCAAACTTTGTCATAATTACACCAACATTCATTTTGTCTCCATTAACAAAGATAACTCCATTAATAGTAACAATACTAGGTATAATAATCCTACTATCCATTATACCCTTCTTATCAAAGATTTACTTAAAAAGAAAAATCCACACAACATTCTCTAATAAATGATTTTTTAGTGATATAATGCATTCAATAAAAACAGCTGGTTGTTTTTATTCCTCACTATTCTTTTCTACACGAACTTTAGACCGAGGTTGACAAGAAAAAATAGGTCCCCAAGGTATAGCTTCTATAGCTACAACTATTACCAAGATAAATCAAATTACACAAAGAGGGCTAATAAAGCGCTATATAATTTCCTCTATAATATTAATATTATTACTAATAATAGTGATAGTTACCACATCATAACTAAATAGCACGAATTATTTTTTTTTCAACACCACGAGAAATTATTAAAGCTCCAACTAAAGATACTAAAAGAACAAACACCCCAATTAAAACTAAAATCCCACCAAAATCATAAAATGAACTTCTCCCTAATAATCTTTCCCCACTAACAAAAGTTACTATAAAATTTCTACAATCATAAAATTTATCAAAAGATAAAAAAACTCAAGAAGATAAAAAAACAGATAAACCAACCACTTCACTAAAATTACTTACAGATGGAAAACGTTCAGCAGAAATAGCCCTAGAATAAGCAAAAACAACCAACATACCTCCCATATAAACCAATAATAACACTAAAGCAATAAAAGTACTACCAAATAATCTCAAAATCATACAACCAGAAACAGAAACAATAACTAAACCAAGGGCTGAATAATAAGGCGATAAACTATAAAAAACCAAAGTTCTGCCAATTAACATAAAATTAAGGAATAAATAAATAACCATTATTATATATAATATCAAATTATGGCAAGTCCAATACGAAAGAAACACCCAATCTTCCAAATCTTAAAAAAAACATTTGTTGATCTCCCCCTCCCATCAAAATTGTCCATATGATGAAAATTTGGTTCCCTATTAGGCCTATGCCTTATTATCCAAATAATAACAGGAATATTTTTATCCATGCATTACACCGCAGACATAAAAATGGCCTTCTCATCCGTAAGACATATTTGTCGAGATGTAAACTACGGATGACTACTACGTAATATCCACGCTAAAGGAGCATCAATATTCTTTATATGCATGTATATACATATAGGTCGTGGTTTATATTACGGATCTTACAAAAAAGCAGAAACCTGAAAAATAGGTGTTATCCTATTCCTAATAACAATGATTACTGCTTTTATGGGTTACGTACTAATATGAGGACAAATGTCGTTCTGAGCTGCAACCGTTATTACAAACCTCGTCTCTGCAATCCCATACATAGGCAAAATAATAGTACAGTGATTATGAGGTGGGTTTTCAGTCGACAAAGCAACCCTAACCCGATTTTTTGCCTTCCACTTCCTTTTCCCTTTTATAATAGCTGCTCTCTCATTAGTACATCTCCTATTTTTACATAAAAATGGTGCAAGAAATCCAACAGGACTAAAAAGAAACTACGATAAGTCCCCTTTCCATACTTATTATACAACAAAGGATACAGTAGGATTTATTGCACTATTCACCACATTATTCAGATTAGCTTTATTGTTTCCAGGTGCTCTAACAGACCCAGAAAACTTCATACCAGCAAACCCATTAGTTACCCCTCCGCATATACAACCAGAATGATATTTTCTATTTGCATATGCGATACTTCGATCAATACCAAATAAGTTAGGTGGAGTAATAGCACTAGTCGCCTCAATTTTAATCCTATTTTTAATGCCAATTCTTCACACCTCTAAAAAAGAAGCAAGAACTTTTCGACCTCTCACACAAACCATATTCTGACTTCTAATATCAACATTCTTAATACTAACTTGAATAGGAAGACAACCAGTAGAATATCCCTTTGTCCTAATAGGCCAAATGGCCTCAATCATATATTTTGGCCTATTCCTTATTGGATTTCCAATTATATCCACAATAGAAAACAAGATTATTTTTACATAGCTAAAGGTAGCTTAACTGACAAAAGCATAGCACTGAAAATGCTCCAAAGGGGGTTTAAGTCCCCCCCCTAGCAGCCGATTTGGTCCTAGTCCCAACTCTAGCTTTTTTAAACCTGCCACATGCAAGCTAACAAGCAACCCAGTGAAAACAAATTCTCTTCTCAATCTAACTAAAAGAAAGAAAAGAAAAAGATACTGATATCAGGAAATATATCCAAAAACATCAAGCATCACTTGCCACATCTGCAGTGCTAAATATTAGACAATCAGAACAATCTGGATCTAGTAAAGAATATACAAAGGAGGTAAAATACGTGCCAGCCACCGCGGTTATACGTACATCCTACAGCTAAAGTCTTTTTTATTAACGGTTAAAAGGGTGGTTAAAGAATTATACCTCTTATCTGAAGCTCTAAGTTAGTGGTAAAAAACTTACCTTAGAAGAAACATACTATTAGATAACATAAAAACTTGAACCCACGAATACCAAGACCTAAACCAGGATTAGATACCCTGCTATACTTAGAAGTTAACAACCTAAAGCACCAGAGAACTACGAACCAAAAGTTTAAAACTCAAAGGACTTGGCGGTTTTCCAAATCTCCCTGGAGGAGCTTGCCATTGAATCGATAATCCACGTTACACCTCACCAACTTTTGAAATTTACAGCCTGTATACCATCGTCGTAAGTCTACTCTCTAAGGAAGTTGACACAAAGAGAACACCTCCAGACGTCAGATCAAGGTGCAGCCAATAAGCTGGGGATAGGTGAGCTACAATGTTATTTACAACCAGTGAAAGAAAACATGAAAAATGTTTCTGAAATTGGATTCAGCAGTAAGAATAATTAGATAATTATTCTGAAGAGAGCTCTGGAATGCGTACACATCGCCCGTCACTCTCGCCTAACTTAAACTAAAAAGTAAGGGGAGAAAAGTCGTAACACAGTAGGCCTACCGGAAGTTAGGCCTGGATAAACTAAAACTAGCTCCTATAGTTGAAATAACAACAAGAGCTTTTCACGCTCTAGGTTTGAGTTAAAACCTCAATAAGAGCTAACTATACACAAGCCTTGATGGCCAATTAATAGGCATCTGGTCTTGTAAATCAGAAGCGAGGGTTTAAGTCCCTCTTAAGGCGTGTCATTACACAAGACACATCAGAACCTTCCTCCCTCCTACGTCGTTCGGGGATTATCCTTTGGGCCATTGGGGGGGGGGGGGGATTGGGGTATTTTATATTATATATAACAACAGAAGATAGTTTAAAAAGAACCGCAACTTTGGGAGTTGCAGGCATAAGTGAAACTCCTATTCTTCTGAAGTTTAAAGAAATGAGAATCGAACTCACAACAAAGAAATCAAAGTTCTTCGTTTTTCCTATTAAACTATTCTTTACTTTATAAATTTTGAGTGGTAGCTAAATGAAAAGGTACTTGGCCGTTAACCAAGAGATAATAGGATAAAAACCTATCCACCCAGGCTGAGATAGCAAAGAAGCTAATGCAGAAGACTTAGGTTCTCCTACCGAAGGTTCAATTCCTCCTCTCAGCTTGTAGCTTCTAAGATTTTAACTTAGGTCTCCTGCTTGCAAAACAGATATTTTTCTAAACTAAAACCACAAACAAGAACTTAAGTTAACAAAACTAATAGCCTTCAAAGCTTTTAATAAGAATTAAAATTTCTTAGTTCTTGGGTTTTATAGTGTAATTAAACATTAAGGATTGCAAATCCCTAGATGCAACTAATAATTGCTAAAGCTTCAAGATAACTCGACTTGCACGAATCTCAACTCTGTGTAAAAGAATAGCTTTACTAACTAGCTATATCTTGCTATAATATTAGTAAAGTAAGCTAAAAAAGCTTTTGGGCTCATACTCCAAAAATGGTAGATTAAAACCTCCCTCTACTTATTAATTATGCTACAGAAGCCACCGGGATCTAACCAGTAATATTGACCTGACAACCCAAAGTTATAAATTTAACTAGACCTCTTTATTATATGTAAACAAGGTGGCTGAAATATTAAGTAATGGATTGTAAATCCATAAATAAAGGTTCAATTCCTTTTCTTGTTATAGACTCTATGAGTATACCAGTATATTTGACTTCCAATCAAAAGGTCTTAGATAAAATCTAAGATAGAATAAGCTAAAGTAGCAAAGAAGTTAATGCAGAAAACCTAAGATTTTCTTAACAAAGGTTCAATTCCTTTTTTTAGCTATGACTCTATTATTAAAAACTATAGAACTAATTTCATTCTTAGTCCCAGTTCTTCTAGCTGTAGCTTTTCTTACTTTAGTCGAACGAAAGGTTTTAGGGTACATGCAATTACGTAAGGGTCCAAAAATAGTTGGCCCATATGGTTTACTACAACCATTTGCTGACGGATTAAAGCTATTTATAAAGGAAACACTAAAGCCATCAACAGCCTCTCCATACTTATTCTTTTTCTCCCCATTTTTATTCCTCACACTAGCTTTAATACTTTGATCCTTAATGCCAGTATACACCCCAACAATAAATATTCAACTATCCCTCCTTCTAGTAATAGGCCTCTCCAGACTATCGGTTTATGCCATACTAGGATCAGGATGGGCTTCTAAATCAAAGTATTCCTTATTAGGGGCAATACGAGCAGTAGCTCAAACTATATCCTACGAAATAAGATTAAGACTGATATTGCTATCTTTAATACTTCTAATGAGAACGTTTAATCTAAATTTTATAGTAGAAAGACAAGAATTTTCCTGATTAGCTACATCTTGCCTCCCACTATTTTACATCTGGTTTGTTTCAACACTAGCTGAGACAAATCGTGCACCATTTGACCTAACAGAAGGTGAATCAGAACTAGTATCAGGATACAAAGTAGAATATGCAGGGGGACCATTTGCCCTCTTTTTTATAGCAGAATATGCAAAAATAATAATCATGAATCTATTTTCAGTAATCTTATTCTTAGGTGGACCATCTCCTATTAAAGAAATTTTTCCTCTAAAAACTCTCATTATTGGTATAAAGACCACAATAATGACTTTCCTGTTCTTATGAGTACGAGCAGCCTATCCACGATTCCGCTATGATCAACTAATGTTCTTAACTTGAAAGAGATATCTCCCATTCACTATAGGAGCTGTATGCGCTATAATTACTATCTTACTAATATTCAAAATATCTCTTCCCTTATTTTAAGAGCTTGATCCAAAAGAAAAGGTGTCTAGCTGATAATTAGATTATAAAGGGTTAAATTCCCTTCAAGCTCCTATGCACCGAACAACCTCCTCTTTTCTTTTTTTAACTGTTATACTAGGTACACTAATTGTAATATCTGCTGAAAAATGATTTTTAATATGGGTTGGTCTAGAAACAAGAACTTTAGCTATAATTCCTCTCCTATGCTCGAAATTTTCTCCCCGAAAAATAGAAGCCTCTATAAAGTATTTTTTAGTACAAGCATTAAGAGCAGCTATTCTATTAAAAATGGCTTTAATACAGGCCTGAAAATCAGGCTCTTGATCTATATTAGAACCCCTAAAAAAAATATCAGCCCTTTCTCTATCTATTGCTCTTTCTTTTAAGTTAGGGTTAGCCCCGTGCCACTTTTGATTACCAGACGTTCTACAAGGATTACCGTTTATCCAAGGTCTAATAATATCCACTTGACAAAAGATAGCTCCACTTATAATTTTATTTTCATTCAATACTCTAATTTTCTCTAAAACTATAATAATATTAGGACTATTTTCCGTAATAGTAGGTGGGTGAGGGGGATTAAATCAAACACAAATTCGAAAGATACTAGCTTTCTCATCAATTGGTAATATGGGATGAATAGTAACAACATCTGTATACTCATTCAAAGCCGCTTTAATAATGCTAATACTATATTTATTTATAAAAACAACTCTCTTTCTTTTATCTGATTACCTAAAAATATATACCCTTGGCCATCTAAAAATAACCTCACAATTATCACCAATTAGAACTTCACTACTAATTCTAACAGTCTTATCACTAGGAGGTCTTCCCCCACTCACAGGATTTATGATTAAGTTCACTTCTCTTTACTTCCTCCTATCAAAAAATTTTATAGTCCTATCCTCACTTCTAATAATAGGTAGACTACTAAGATTGTTCTTCTATCTACGAATAGCCTTTAATGCCAGCTTACTTTTATTTCCACACCATATCCTAACCCTAACCTCATGACGAAATTACAACTTAAATTCAAAATTATATTTAAAGACATGAATAATATCATCTTTATTTATAGCAAGCACTATTTCTACACCAATAATTGTTCCTCTATATATGATTATATAAAAGTTTTTAATCAAGGCTTAACTTTACAAATTTAATTAATAAATATTATTTACAAGAAAAACCACTTATAAAACCTAGTAGAATTATCCGAATATAAAAAAGACCTAAAGAACAGTACCGAAAGGGAACAATGAAATAATATGAAATAATAAACCAAAAATAGGAAAGATAAAGCCTTTTACCTTGTGTATAATGGATTTACAAGAAAAAAGATATAAAAATCTAAGCCCGAAACCAAACGAGCTAACCTTTTCTTCTCTTTTAGGAAAAAACAACTACTGTTACAATAGTAGTAATAAAGAAAAGGTTAGATGTTATATGCTAATCGCGTCTGGAAATAGCTGGTTACCTAAGAAATTAGTGTTAGCTAAGCCTTCTCTATAAAATCTAAACAATAGTTAAATAATTAATAATAACTAATTAGAACTTTAATAAGAAGAAAGGTTAGGGGGGGAAGGATAAGCTTTTCCCCCAAAATGGAAAACCCCAAATATATTAGTTAAAGTCAATAATAAATAAAAATAGTATTTTAAATATAAGTAGGCCTAGAAGCAGCCAACCAAAAAGAAAGCGTTAAAGCTCAATATAATAATAACACTATAAAATTCATGAGTCTTAACTACTAAAACTATATAACTACCTATTAGGTTACTCCCATCTGGGAAAAATTTATGTTAATATGAGTAAAGAACATCTCACTCGAGTTATAAACAAACTTAACTATGGAAGAAAAATAATAAATCTAAAAATAACATTTTTAAACTTGTCTTCCAACTCAGGAGAGTATATATTAAACAATAAAAAGGTAAGAAGGAACTCGGCAAAAACAAGTTTCGCCTGTTTACCAAAAACATCGCTCTCTGATAAAATATATATAGAGAGTCCTGCCTGCCCAGTGATTTTTAAAAATTAAACGGCCGCGGTATCTTGACCGTGCGAAGGTAGCATAATCATTTGTCTCCTAAATAGAGACTAGCATGAATGGCAAGACGGAACTTTACTGTCTCCTTACCCCATCTTGAATTTCACTTCCCCGTGAAGAGGCGGGGATTATTTCGTTAGACGAGAAGACCCTGTCGAGCTTACAGTAAAGTATAGATTTTTAACTTTTAAATTAAACTTTTCTAATTAGTAAATTTAAAATTAATTTAACTAGAAAAATCTATACTAGCTTAAGTTGGGGCAACTGAGGAGTAAACCAAACCTCCACTACTATAAATTTGAATAAAGAGATATATCTCTAATACTAATCGCAAGAGACGAAAGAGTGATCCACCCAGGTGATCAAAAGAAAAAGTTACCGCAGGGATAACAGCGTTATCTTCTTTAAGAGTCCATATTGACAAGAAGGTTTGCGACCTCGATGTTGGATCGGGACATCCTAGAGGTGCAGAAGCTTCTAAGGGTTGGTCTGTTCGACCATTAAAGTCCTACGTGATCTGAGTTCAGACCGGCGAGAGCCAGGTCAGTTTCTATCTACGAAATAACTTCTTTTTTAGTACGAAAGGACCAAAAAGAAGGTGTAAATATTATACTATAAACACCAAAAATACAAATTAAAAAC